CTGGAAAGCTCTTAATTCCAAGGCCTGAATTCTGGTAGCCAGATCTTGCAATTCTCTTCTGAGCCGCTATTACAACTTCTAGTTCACCCTATGAAACAGGCTGAGAGTATGTGAGCTGCGTCTGAGATATCTGCTCAACATCTTTCATGGAGATGAAATGTCGAGGAGGGTCCTTGTCACCTCTCTTTGGGTGACCTCGAAGAGCCATCGCAACTACTCCTTCTTCTTCAGAGTCTGGGTCAACAGAGGCATGCACCTCATCGCAGTTGCATTCTTCTGCCTCTGACCGTCGAGGGAGGTTCAGTCTCCTTAGAGACGGCTCGAACTTCTTTCCTTTAGGCCAGATGTCCTTCCAGTTTGAGCATACAACCGCTTTCCTTTCTGTGGAGGGCGTCGCCGTGGTTGTCTCTTGCGGCGGCGCTAATGTCGATGCTTCTTGCCTCTTTATAGTTCTTCGAGGTTTCGGCTTTTCAATCTGTTGATAGCCAAACTGCTCACAAATATCTCCTTCTCCCATGCTTCTTTTCAGTTGCTCGATGCCTTTTCCCTCGCCGTGGGGCAATATGATCCAATCATTTTTTCTATATGGGAAAGGACTTCCATACGTTGCTTCGGCTAGATTCATGTTCCTGCTCGGACAAGATCAAAACCCTTTGAAGTCCAGCTATGAGCTTGTCCTTCAAGATGGCTGAGTTGAAGTCATCTAGGAAAGAACTGGAAGTTCTGCTTGTACCATGAATAGTCTCGCAAAGTCGAAACCGGAGGTTGAGGAGAGCTTCGATGTTGCCATTTGGTATTTTCGAAGGGTCCAGAAATGCTTATAGATGGTAGATAACAGCAGGGTGATGCATGTGTAGATTATTTGCCCTCGATTTTCTAGTGGTGTGCCATCAGGATTCTGGGCAAACGAGTTCTTAAGGCTTCCTTTGTTGGATCTGGTATGGCTGCCCACCATGCATTTTTGGGGTGGGATCCAATGAATCCCCAGTGATAGCTTCAAAAGCTTGGTGAGCTGAGTAACTGTCGGGCAGTATAGGCACTTGCAGCTGCTATCATAAGAGAAGACTTTCTGAATCTGCTTGTTCATACCGTCTAACGACCAAGGATAGATAGATCTTCCGTCAAAGCATAGGAAGCTTATCTTCGTAGGCCAGATCTATTGGGGCCTTCTTCCATTGATGACAGCTCTGATGTCATGAGTTATCTCTTCTTCTTCACCTTCAGAACTGCTGGAATTATCATCGCTAATCCATCCGCATCCATGGGCAATGTTGATGAAGTCTTCTTTGATTCTCTTGATGGGACAGAGGTTCTGCTGGTTCCAGTGACTATTTGATTCTATCACAGTACTCCTTCAGAGGAAGTAGGTGGCTGGAACATAGGATCTGAGAGAAGAGACCGCCTTCAGAGGGACTGGGTTGGTACTGGTACTGCGACAGGCTCCTTCCCCTTTCCTGCCCTTGCGGAATGGTCCGCCCTTACTCATTCCGAATTCGATGAGGAATTGCGGAACTAGATCTCCTTCCTTTACTTGAAAGGAAGAGCTAACGCCATCAATTCACAAATCGAGTCAACGTCAACATTACGAACTAAAAACAGAGGGAGTGAGTGTTCACAGTACCCCTCGTTCACTTAGCAAGTCTATAAGGGATTTTCTTTGAACCCGGAGTCCTCCTGCCTCATCAACTGTAAAGAAGTCTGCACTGGCCCCTGAAGCCCATCTTGGTCGGGGAGCCCTCCCTGACTTGAGCTATGCCTTCACTTTACCAATTGAGTCATACATAATTACGACTTCAGAAACAGAGGAGTGAGTGTTCACAGTACTTCCTCGCTTCACTGAAAGCTCTAAGAAGGGATTCCTTTGAACCCCTAATCCTCCCATACCTTGCGCCCCTCAGTCGCCGGGGGCTATGTTCTCAGTCGGAAGCCAGAAGATTTCCCTGCTCGGGCTTCCTCACCGGGAAGCCCTTCGCCTCTGGTTCTGATTGGGTTGCTCACCACTCTGTCTTATGCTCACCCCTTCGTTTTAGGACTACGGTGGTGAGCTATGACTCTGTTCGCTCCCAACGAGGAAACACAACTCAATGATTTCTACTTTCTATTAGAGTTTTTATGACATTGTGTTCTCAATCGGCGCCCTCACATCTCTTGCTTGCCTAGCTGCTTTTATTTTATACCCTTTGTTGCTTGCCCGCCCGACGAATGAAAGATTTAAAGACAGAACGAAGTACGCCGACGCTAGTCCGCTAGGTCAGTTAAGGCTAGTGGAGCGAAGGCATGCATGGGCACCAACCACATTTTCAGTAGCGGAATCCTCACGCAAGCGTAGTCTTACGGAGCAATAGTATCTTAGGCACGTAGGGTGCGGGGATGGAATTATGTGGGGCCACACAGAACCTATGGTATATGCTTCCTCAGCTTCGCCATAAGGAAGGAAGAGAAAAGAATTCCTTAAGTGGATTATGGAGAAGACCCCCTTAAGGCTACTGGCTGCCATATTACATAAGGTCATAACCCATGCTTCTTATGGCTTTTAAGGCGTTGAGGCGGTTTTAAGGGCTTTTTAGTCTGGCTTGCGTCTCGAGTGAGGCTTGCGAAGGCCATATTTGCCTAGTCTTAAACCTTCGTTAGTGTAAGCCTAAGCAAATTCTCTTTAAGGTGGACAGAGTTCAGGAATGGCTAGTATGAACCCTGAACTTCAAAGAGGATTCAAACGACTATATACTTACGAGAAATTTTTCGACATTTCTCCAGCTAAGTACTGAACCTACCTCCCTCGACTACCGGAACTGACGTACGGAAAAGAAGGTTTTCTGATCTACCGCTATACAAAAGTACTTGCTACCCGAAGGAAATTCTCCAAAGTCTCCTTGCTCGATCTCGATCCCCGCATCTACGGCCAAAAGCCGGTTATTATCGCCTCGGAAAGAAGCGGAGGATGAAAAGCCCTGATCAGCAGGCGCGTGAGACGCGCGGGACTTATTCATCAGCTCACGTTTTTGGCGGGCTCGGGAACAGCCCAGACTAATCACAGTAAGAGAGTCCAATCTCTGAAATAGAGCTTAGTCTCTCCATAGTAGTAGAAGGCGTCAGTATCTGACTTGATCCAATAGAGTCAGAACACACAGTAGATCCAGATTCCACACTATGCTGTGGGCTGGGAGAGAGCTGCTCTGCGAAGCTGGGCGTTCAGTGTTCTTATGGAGGAACGAAGTCACTGACCACCGGGAGAGGAACGAGAGCGGTGGGCCTTCAAAAGGAGCGAGGAGTGATGGGCAACCTTAGTCTATAAGATGTTGCCAGAGCCGCCAAGTACCAGTCTCGCAACTGTACTGGCGCTAAAGGATCGGTCCTTCACTTGTTGATCGTTCGCGAGTCGAACTCGCCTCTTGCCACGCCTTTCACTCACTCGCCTGAGTCGGACTCAATCACTCTTTTGTTTGGAGGATCGTTCGTTCTTCACTCTCTTGCATTACCCGCAGGAGCGCAGCAACCGACGGTATATTATCATATAGAAACAAGCGAAGTAGCGATTCGTACTACCGGAAAAGTGTCGCGGAACGGCAGGAAGGAGGCCGATAGGCGCAAGCAAGCGTAGCGAATCACATAGATAAGCCCACCTGCCAGCGCGCGGATAGATAGGGCGGGCGAAGCGCGAAGGATGGATGTCTGAGCGGTTGAAAGAGTCGGTCTTGAAAACCGAAGTATTGATAGGAATACGAAGAACCTCTCCATCCGCGAGGTCATAAGTTCTTCTTGCGTTATCTATAGATAAGAACGAATCGGATCGACTCGACTGATATGATGGATGGAATGGGTAGACGGTTTAGGTTATAGTGTTATGATTTAGTTAGGACTTTGTCTCCTCGTTATCTTCTCCGCCCCTCGTCAGAAGGGCCGGGTGGATGACCCTTGGGAGCTAAGTCGAAGATCTCGGTGGTCTTGTGAGTGGTTGATAAACTGCGATTGCAGTTTCTTTAGGAAGTCCCATAGCTGTGAGGCTTACTTAATTAAGACAAAGCAAAGCAAAGAAAACGGTGGATACTCCACTATATGGGTAGAAGGTGACGACCCTAATGAATCGACGGTAGAAGGTGGCTGAGAAATTAGCTACATCAGCGCTCAAATTCCTTCATCGTCCCTTGGTTTGATGATCAACCCTGGCATATTTAGGTTTTGATCTTCGGCCATCCTGGTCCTCAGGACCCAACACCTATAATGCTACCTTTAAAAGATGCAAAAGGTGTTGCCTCTATCCACATAGAAAGCCTCTTCCACACATTATTGGTGGATGCTACAGCCGCCATCACTTTGGCTGCAGGAGGGGAAATGTTAAGCGACACTCTGACGTCTTGTTTGGTAAACGGGATGTTTACCCAGGCGCCGTAGTGTTGCCTAACCGTTCGGCCGGAGATGGATGCTCGCTGTTTAGCTACTTGTTGTATCGATTTGCCACAGTGTGGTTAGATACAATGCGCTGGCAGCCCTCAGCTTGGATGGGAGTTGACGGTCGAGGAGCAGGGAAGATGACGGTTATTCGCTATTGGCTCACCGTATCAGGCCGTCGGTACGGCCTATACATGATTGGGCCATGACGGTTTTGGCGACGGTTAAGAATGGATGGTACCTATAACCAGACCCAACCGTTGCAGTACTTGAGAGGAAGAGAAAATGATTCTATTTTGATCTCGACGGCTGCTACCGATTCCTTACCTGTTATCCTGACGTCCTGTATGATTGCAGGGTTGTTCGGAAATCCCTTTGCGACTTCCTGGACGTTCATACAGTGTTATTTAGTCTTCAATTACCATATAGTTTAGATAAGAAAGGCTATAGGTCACCGGTTGTGACGTTCACGAAGGCCCTCGGATTTTGAGTTCTTGGCCTCTATCTCATACTACATCATATGCTTGTGTGGATAGCTGCTGAGAGGGTGTATGGCACGACGAAGTTTTGCGACTATGCCATTCGTCTAGACGGTGATCGCCGACGATAAGGTGGCGGCCGCTTACCAAGATATGTCGGTTTGAGTGTACTATAACTATATCTAAAGAAAAGTCTCATTTCAAGGTTTGAGTTTGCCAAAATCTTTGGAGCGACGAAGTGAAAGGGCCCTTCTCTCCTGTGTCTGCTAAGATGCTCCGCCTTTGGTTGACTCTTGTTGCAACCCTGATTTTCTCAAAGATTAGAGATGTAACTGGTACTATGTCTCTGTCTTTGACCTATCGATTGAGGGGTGCTTCTTATCGTATCTGTGGTGCGCCCTATCGCCCGTCATCTAAGCGATGGAAGCGTCACTATCTTTGTATGCTTTCGCCGTCAGGCCCTGTTACCTGAGTTGTATGATAGGTATTAGTAAGTCAAGATTTGGGAGTGTTAACGCCGGTGTCGCACGGGCCTTCATTCTTGATAGGGTGAACCCGGAGACTTTAATGAAAAGGAAATAGAGGGTCTTCGGACATTTTATCCAGTTCAGGGGAGGACTTCTTGATCGCCTAATTCTTCAACCATGGGTTAATCTGTGTTCTCCGATGGTACGCTGAGGTTAAAATTCATGATGTGCTCGAGGATTTGCAAACCTCCTGTTGTACCAATGTCTATACTCCGTTCTAGGAAGAAGGTAATGATCTTCCGGTATGGAGTTTTGTTTCGTTAACGACAGGCTGAGAGCAGTGCCCGCCCTTGTGTTTGGGGAGTTGGACGGCCGTTCAGCTCTTCGGGACTGTATTTATTTTTTCGGTTGTCCCTAAGACAACTAAAAAGACTGCTAGGAAATCAGACTCTAGGCGTACCTGAGCACTCATGCCTGCAGTCAAATCGATATAGAAAGAGAGGGGTCTAGTGCAAGGTCTGTGTGGACTAGCAATCCCGCAGATCAACCCTGGATTGAAATTTTGACTTCGGTTTCTGGTTTGCCTTTATATGATTATGACAATCGAATTTGTGAAGTTGTGTGTTTGGCAAACATCATCGGAATTCTTTGAAGGCTAGATCATGGAGAGCAAGTCAACCACTGAGCTAGTATGCCGACATATGTGGTCCAATGCAAACGTTGTCTCTCAAAAAGTCGTTCTCATCTTTGTTGATGATTTAACTAGGGTATATTTTTTAAAAAAGAAAGATGACGATTTCCTGTTTTTCTTCAATTCAAAGCTTATGTAGAAAACAGAGTGGTCATAATTTGAAGGTCCTTCGAACTGGGTGAGTTCACATCGAATTCATTTTTGAATTTCTTGAAGATGAATGGAATTGCGTCATATAACAGCTAGCTACACCCTCAACAAAATGGTGTAGAGCGCAAGAATAGGACCATCGTTGAAATGGCAAAAAGTATGTTAAAAGGAAAAGGGCTTCCAAACATGTTCTGGGCAGAAGCAGTCGCTACAGCTGTTTACCTTCTCAGAAGTCCAACGAAAGCGGTGAAGAAAGGCACCTGACGCAATTTTGCGTCTCCGTGGAAGAAAACCAGAGGTCAGTCATTTAGAATCTTTGGGTCAATTGCTTATGTTCCTTAAGAAAAAGAAAAAGTTGGATGTTCGAGGAATATGACGAATTGTGAAATCGTCAAATCGCCGTAACGACGTTCTGAACTCTTGCATGATAAGGAAATGACGTGAGGTTTCTTGACAGCAAAGGCAGTCACCATGATTCACTATCAACTGAGCATCTCCACAAACCTCAATCACTTCCACACCATGTCAAGGGCTAAAGTTCACCCTATAATGAGTGCTTCGTATTCTGCAACATTGTTGGTACAAGGATAGTCCAATTTGAAAGCATGCGGATAACATCTTGTTCAGGAGTTACGAAGACGACCTCAGCACCACCACCAACACGTCGTAGCTGCCCGTCGAAATAGTTGGCCCATGAAGCTTCTATCTGCATTATTTCTGCTGCTTCAAGGAGGTACCGTCGTCAACCGGAAAGGAGGCAAGAAATCAGCGATAGCTTGACTTTAATAGCTTTGGGAGGAGGCAGACAATATCGAATTCGGACAAGCGAAGTCACCACTTGGCTGCACGTCCTGATAGGGGATAATAGATATCTGACCGCTAGCTTTAGTCATAAGTCGAATAGAATGAGCTCAAAGATAATGCCGTAATCTTTGAGCAAAGCAGACTAGGTAGGCTAGGCGACGTCTTTCAGCACGAGAGTAGTTCAACTCAGGCCCTTTCATGCGGCTGAGATAGTAGACTGGCCTCTGACGGCCTGATTCGTCTTCTTGAGCAAGTAACGCACCGAGCGATCTCTCCATCGTCGATATATACAATATCGACGGGCTTTGCTGTGGGAGGCTGAGTTCTTGAGGTTCAAGTAGGTCTTCTTAACCAAGTCAAAGGCTGATTGCGCCTCGGCAGTCCATTGAAACCTCTGACCTCTTCTTGTCACAAGAGTGGCAACAGCCTGCTAACTGGGGTAGAAATCGTCGGATGTAATGAGAGACGTCCAACAAACTTTGTAGTTCTCTCAGATTCTTGGGAGAAGGCATATCGACGGATG